ATACGTCCAGTAGCTTCTCGTGGATTTTCATAACCCTGCTGCGCAAAAATGGGATATGCACTTGAAATGGATGTCCAAGTTATGATATATATCATGAGCGATACGGAAATAGATCGAGTAATCTGTTCCTTTATCCAAAAAAAAGTATTTCTAGTTTGCATGGTCTAATCATTGATCCGAAAATTTCTACAATAAATTTGGTAGGTCGCTAGTCTAGTTCCCTATCCACGATTCTGCTATTTACTGGAATCATTTTACTGGAATACTAATACTATAGGATGCAAATCCTACTTACTGGAATCATTTTACTGGAATACTAATACTATAGGATGCAAATCCCCCGTATAGAAAGTTTTTAATACTTATGTAGAACTACAAGGTCAGAAACATTCTAATTGGATTAGATTAATATCGGTGAATCATTTATCAATCATTCATTGAATGATAAATAACTACAAGTGACGGAGATACGCGATTTAAATAACGGAAAATCCAATATTTAAAAATAGTATCGAGAATAACTGGAAAGGTGGAAACAAGACCAGATATAATTTGATCATTATGAACAAATCCAAAATCTTTGTAGACAGAACCAATCATTAGTTCCCAACCATGGGGTGAATGAAATCCGATACATAAATCGGTTAATAAAAGAATCGAAAAAGCTTTTACTGTATCACTTAAGTTATATAGGAATTCTTGAGCCCAAGAGTTAAGAATAACAAGTTCTTCATTACCTAAAATCGAATAACCACTTAGAATAACAAAACAGATTATATTTGTCGAGAAGTGCAAAATCGTATGGATACGATCCTCATTGTGTATCTTGATTAATTGGATCGTTTCTTTGTGGATTCCTATAGAAAGCTTTTGTAGATGTGTCTCCGAATATTCCTTGATCATTTCGTCCAACAAGAGGATTTCCTCTAATTCTAGGAACTTTTCTAGAATACTTTTTTCTTGAATATCATTCAAAAAAATTTCGGATTGACTAGTATTCAACCAATTAGTAACCCAAGATTCCATAGTTTTAGTAAATGAGAGAGAAATCCACCAGGGAAAAAATACTATAGATGCAAGATACAAAAGAGGAGTGAATGCTTTCTTTTTTGCCATTTTTCACCTGTGAATTTTAAATTAACCCACTTCATTTGTCGACTCTATGTCATCGAATATTTCTTTCAAACACGAGTTCGAGACAAGATATCAAACCTATGAATCTATTTTATTTGTGATTTTGTTTGAATCTAGAAAAAATACAGAAATGGACTAAAACTCCACTTTGAATTCGAATGAAGAAATAATCAATTGTTTCCAGATATCTCAATTCATCAAATTCCAAACAAGTGTCTCCTTTCGATGAATGAACGAAAGAAGCACTTTAACTTTATTTTATTAAAGAATGAATATTATTGAGATTTTGAGACGAAAGAACTCCTTTTCTATCAAACTATCCAATATTTCGAAAAAATTCCAACGATTCTCTATAGCCAAGAATAGAACAATTGAGAGAAAGATATTCTGATGATTAGCGGCAAAACAAGACAGAAATGGGCCGGTTATCATTATTAAGAAAACCCATTATTGGTTAGTAAAGAACACAAACAAAAAGATAAAAAAGGTCGATTGACAAAAAGGAAATAATTTAGAAGATATGATTTATCTGCATCTAAAGTATCACTTCCAACAAATATTGAACTTAAAAAAAAAGAGAAATTTCTTTCTTTTAAAATCGTTTGATATATGAGATGAATTGAATTCTAGTAGTTCAATTTCTTACTTGTTTCAATTGAGTTGCATTGCATGGATTTGGATACGTATAAAAACCACAAAAAAAAGAGTTTTATGGTTGTTCCCTATATGCGGCTTTGTCTGCACTCAACGTTCTGACGAAACTTCAGTTCAGTTAAGTTATAGAAAAAAAAGAGGATTGTTGCTTTTTTCCCTCCTGCTGAGAAACCCCAGTTTTTTCTCAAAAGACTTCAATTGGTACACGCAAGAAATAGGCCAATTCCGCGGCTTTTTGTTCAATTTCTCGTGGAGTTAAATTCTCATCAGTACGGGTCAATGGAATCGCCCCCCGACCTCTGATGTCCACATAAAGGACACGACGAGCATAAATACCCTCTTTAACTTCTATTCTAACCGATTGAATATCTTTTATACGAAATCGGAGGAATATGCGACGATTTTTTCCAGGAAATCCCCAACGAAAAATACACACTATTCCTTCCTTTCTATCGAATCGATCATAACCACTACCTACATTCCAGGAAATTGTGCACCACAAATAGGAACTAATAAAGAGACCCGCGATCCCGTAGAAAGACATCACGATCCCTTGTGGAAAAAAAATGATTTGCTGAGACGGAACAAAAGATAGCAAATTTCTACCAAGATAACTGGAAGTTCCAACCAATAAGAATCCTAATGAACCTAAAAAAACGATAAGGGCCCAGCAAAAATTACTGAGTTTTCGAGACCCCGTTATAAGTTCTATCCATATATGTTCTGATCGCCAACTCATACTTGATCCGATTGCATTTTATTGGAATTGAGAGAATACCCCAAATGATTTTGACTTTACTTTTTTTGTTTCCGAAGGAATTCTCATCAACTAGCACTAGTTTGATGTGAACTAGTACTAGTTTGATGGGACCTTTAGGAGGAATTCATCAAATTGGTTAGATCTAAAATAATAACATAACCTTCATATGATCCCAATATACATATTGATATAGATCCACCAACTTTACATTTTAGGCATCTAGCGATCCTGATCTATTTGAAACTAGCTAGAATTCATTTACTCATAGATCATTTTCCGCAGGCATAAGAGCTTTTTCCTTTATGTTCGGCGGAAATCACATGTTATACCATATTTCCCGAACTAAATATCTGTGTTATGCTACAAGTCTAAGTTTTAAAAAAATGTATGGGGTTGGTTGGGTCCCCTCAGATCTAAACAATCTTATTTTTTTGAACATGAAGAAATAAAGAAGCCATTGCAATTGCCGGAAATACTAGGCCTACTAAAGGAACAAAAATAGAGGGAAAATTGAAAGTTGTCATAAAATGGGGTACCTCGATTTACTATTTGTACCTGTTATAATTAGTATAAATATCATAATAATACTAATTATTATTAAGAATTGTAATGTAATTAGTATTATTATGAATTCATAGTTATTATTAAGAAATTCAATTTTTAAATTCTTATTCTTATTAGAGAGATAAGTATCTATATATCTAAGTGAGTATATAGAATAAGTCCAAGGAGTGTAGAACTAAATAAATGGACTTATTAATCTATCTACATGAAAGATAGGTATGATAATCAACTTTCTTATTTTTTTTCATTTCTTTGTGTTTTGTTCTTGTCTTCTAATTTAATAAAGAAAGAGTTTCTTACAAATTATCGAAAGGTTCGTTCTTTTCTATCTTTAAATTTGATTATATACGTAAGACAAAATCCGTTTTATTTGCCTAATTTTACAAAAGGAAGAACTCGCGTTTTTATCTTGTTGATGATTGATGATAATAGAGACTTCTTAATTAGTCATCGGGAATCTAGGTAAAAAAGAGTTATCTCCAACTTTTTATTCTTTCTACAATTCGACCTTAGGTCACCAAAGAAAACTCCATTCTTATTTACTTTGATTCCGATAAGCTAACTACTTGTTTTCTACAAATAAAATAATTGAACTTAGTGCGCTCTACTTGATTGAATTGGAATTCAAAGGAAAGAAGGCATGCAGCTTAAATAATTCACTCAGGACACTTTTTAAAAGATTACGTGGCACGATTAGGTCGAATAAGCCCTTTTGAAATAAATATTCAGCCGCTTGTGAACCTTCGGGTACTGTTTTATTTAATGTTTGTTCAATTACTCTTTTCCCCGCAAATGCAATGTAGGAATTTGGTTCGGCAATAATAATATCTCCCAACATACCAAAACTAGCTGTTACCCCACCAGTAGTAGGAGATGTAAGGATTGGTACATATAATAACTTTTTATTTAATTGATAATCATATAAAGCAGACGATATTTTAGCCATTTGCATCAAGCTCAAACTTCCTTCTTGCATGCGCGCTCCCCCCGAAGCGCACACTATAATAAGAGGTAGAAATTGATTGGTAGCGTACTCAATCAAACGGGTGATTTTCTCCCCGACTACAGATCCCATACTACCCCCCATAAACTGAAAATCCATAACCCCAATTGCTACGGGAATACCATTTAGTTGACCTACGCCTGTTTGAACAGCCTCAGTTAATCCAGTCTTTCTTTGATAAGAATCAATACGATCTTTATAAGGCTCCTCCTCCGAATGAAATCCAATCGGATCCAGAGAAACCATGTCTTCATCCATAGGATCCCAAGTACCGGGGTCGATCAAAACCTCGATTCTTTCTGAACTACTCATTTTCAAATGATATCCACATTGTTCACAAATATTCATTTTTGATTTCAAAAATTTCTTATAATTTAATCCATAACAATTTTCGCATTGAACCCACAAATGCCTGTATTTTTGAGTTGCATCGAGATCATTAGACTTTTCTCTTAAAGTTAAATCACTACTTTTCGCGCGGGTTCGTATACTGGACCTCTCGCTTTCACTACTAGTTCTACGTTTATCAAAAACGCACCTAGAAATATAACTGTCACTACTATCGCTTAGAATGAACGTATCAATACAGATTTGAGACTGAAGATAACTGTCAATGTAACTAGTAATGTGATTATTCCAACTAGATTGAGTATCATACATGGAACGATTGTCTAAGGAATCTTCACTCGTAGATCCATTATTCATATAACTAGAATTGCGATAACTAGAAAAAGAATTTTCTAGTTCACTCAGAAAAGAATGATCGTTGTCAATCTCAAAAATCTGATTTTCAATATCAAAATAGATCGAATAACTGGCTCCATTACTATCCCGAACTAAAAAAGTATCATCAGAGATGAAATTCCGAATGTCTTTGACGCCAAA